GGTGCAGAGTCAAAATGGGATTTTGACCTAACGTTTTTGATGAACCAATCCAATGAATACACCCGTAACAAGTCCCTATATGATTTCTGATGGAATCGGAAAGCACTAAGTACAAGCAAGATACACAGTTGCCCCTTGGAAGTCTCAAGGGAATGTGACTAATGGAATATGTAGGAATAGTAAGACCTATTGTTGCCTTTCATAAACAAAAAGCAGAAAAAAAAAAAATATACCATCAAGATATATAACTATGTATCACATACTCCTAATTTCCCATCTAAGCCTTACTGTCTCTACTTCTGTGAAATGTGAAACAATTGGAAGACACCCTATTACATTCTTGGCGGGGTTACCCCAACGAAAGCACTTTTTTCCACTTTTATTCTATAAAAGCCAATCACCCATACAATATTAATTGAAAACCTGAGCACTCAGAGACTCTCATGAGTTTGTATGGATACAAAGTATCTTCAGTTCTTTCCACAACTCCTAATTGGATTCCCCACCAGCCTACCCAATCTACTTCAAGACTCAGTCAGTAAACACTAGTAGGGTAAGGTAATTAGGAAGTATTTATAGTCCTTCCTATAACCCCTTCTTGGATCCTAGGAGCAAGGATTTACAGTCTCTTAGGAACCTTCCTTTGGATACACGGATTTACGGTCCCTGACTTTCGTAGTTCTGAATCTCACAATTGAATCTTACTATGGATTTGATTCGATTGATAAATCAAATCAATGGCCTGAACGCATCAGGAATCCGTAATTAAGTGAGTATTTCTTTATTTATATTGGTAATTCATATTGGTATGGTACAGGTTTGGGTCACACCCCGATTTTTGAAGAAATAATTGAAAGTCAACCCCCCGATTCTTAAAATTGGGTATCGACAGTCCCCGCCCCTTACCTCTGCTTCTGCCAGGCAAGAATTTTGTGAGTTCTATTAGTTTAGTAGGGTAAGAAATTCCGAGTCTTTTGTTAATCAGGCGACACCCGGATTTGAACTGGGGAGAAAGGATTTGCAGTCCCCCGCCTTACCACTCGGCCATGCCGCCAAAACGATACAAAATAGATATAGATGGAAATATTCTGGGGAATTGCTGAACCATTTCTTTTTTTTGATTGGATCCTGTTGTTCTCTTAGATTGATTGTATTTCAAAACACACAACACCTAAATAAAAGCTTTCCCCCCTTTTTCTATTGAAAGAGAAAAATGGATTTCCAGTCACAGAATCCAAAATTCAGAGCAAATTGGAAGCATTAATGACTGTGAATTCATGAATGGTTCTTGGATTTTGATCTCCAATTTGGTTTCCTTAATGACATAAGGAGATCAAATTGATATACGACTAATCAGTCTCAATTCTTTTCCATAATTTTCAATTTCAATTATAACAACAATTATGTGTATATGTAAACCCCAGAACAGAAATTATTACACGGATACCTAGTCAGGTATCTTATCTACATATTCCTATTAGGAAATCGTCGTGCTTGCATTTTTCATTGAATATATTGAATATAAAATCGAAATTTGGATATAGCACGACCTATGTTGCCTCAAGGGAACTTCGATAAAAGATGGGATATACGGATAGCTAGATAGTTATATCTGCATGTACTTAATAAATATGACTTCTCTTACGCACTTCAATCGTATTCTACTAATTAACAAATGGGTAGAAATATCTTTTCTCTCTGCGAATCATTTTTTGAACAACGGAATCGATGAAATAAATTAAGTGCTAAAATCAAAGTCAACTCTAGACGGTTCCTGATTATTCTGTCTTTATCTCACTCATAGAGAACAGATTCAATTCCGAATCCATTTATGGTACCCAATCTGATCGTAATATCATAAGGTAGAAATTGGATCTATTTTGATATTCTATACAAGACTCCATAAGTCTAAGTGGCAGAATTTTGTTTCCCGGAATGTTTTATCAATTCATTTCCATTTGTATCTGTCGCAAATTCGAATTTGAGTCACATTTTTTTTTATTCCTCCGTTCATACGTATTTAGTACATATATATATGTATATGGGGTTGGATAAAATTTCATGTTGTTCAAATGAGCAAAATATACATTCCATCGTTGCTAGATCAATCTATATGGTTCAACGAAGAGTGAGCCAATAGTTGGATTTTTTCGATAAACGGAAAACTTAAGATGTTCCGGGATGGAAATGAGGGAATGTATACAATACCAGGGTTTAGTCAGATACAATTTGACGGATTTTGTAGGTTCATTGATCAAGGCTTGATGGAAGAACTTCATAAGTTTCCAAAAATTGAAGATACAGACCAAGAAATTGAATTTCAATTATTTGTGGCAACATATCAATTGGCAGAGCCCTTGATAAAAGAAAGAGATGCTGTGTATGAATCACTCACATACTCTTCTGAATTATATGTATCCGCGGGATTAATTTGGAAAACCGGTAGAGATATGCAAGAACAAACCGTATTTATTGGAAATATTCCTCTAATGAATTCCCT